ATGGTCAAAGCGAGCCCTTATCACTCTGAATTCTTTAATTCAGAATGAATCAAATCTCCCCAAGTAGGATTCGAACCTACGACCGATCGGTTAACAGCCGACCGCTCTACCACTGAGCTACTGAGGACCAATGGGAGATCTCATAGAGTGAAATTTCAGAAAGAAAAAAAAATGACCAATCTGAGCCCGAAGCTTCCTTCGTAACTCACGGAACTTCTTCCTGGTTGCTCCGTTCCGTGCCTCATTTCCTATCGAACCCCAATCTATTTCATTTTATTCCATCCATATCCCAATTCCAGTCATTTCCTATCCCTTGTGGTGTCATTAATATAAGAGATCTCGTTTTTAGTCTATTCGAGTCTCGCTGTCTCTATATTATAGAGAACGAATTNNNCGTTTCAGAAGAAACGGTTTGAGATCTGAATCCCAATTCCAGTCATTTCCTATCCCTTGTGGTGTCATTAATATAAGAGATCTCGTTTTTAGTCTATTCGAGTCTAGCTGTCTCTATATTATAGAGAACGAATTATTGTAGTTGAAATCTGAAAAGGAGAACCCAATGACACGACTTAAAAGAGCCTTCAGTCAACTGAAGAAAATGATACTGGCTGTTAGTTACAAAAGGGTGTTCTTGACGGCTGCGGTTCAAGTTTGGTGAAAAGCTTCCGAATCTACAAGGGTCTCTTTCGTTTTATCTTCTCGGTTTACCCAGATCTGGTAACCATGTTTGACATTGACAACATGGCGCGATCTATAGCGTCAATATTCAAGTCCTTAAATGCTCTTATTTGCCTTTGGGGGCTTTTCTTCCCCCCGAAAAGGGAGCCGAAACCTCCATCAAATCCGAGAAAGGGCAAAAAGGAAAAAAACGGATTTGATCTATGAAAGGGGGGGGATTTCTTCCCCCCTGTCTCTGCGGGTATTTGTGAGCTTTTTTTCGTTCTTATTCGCCCTTTTATTTAGCGAGATACTAAAGAAAGGGCGAATCTTTTTGGTTTTCTGCCATTTTGGTGGTTGCAACCTTCCTATTGGCATGTTGACAATATTGTATATTGTATTGTATTGGCGAGGTATGATTTTCTCATGGATAAATAGATCTGTTTATCCATGATCCAAAACGGAAAGAGGTCTATCTATTTCTATAAAATAGATAGATACTAACCACAAAAATCTCTTTTGATCTGAGACAGATCGAAAAGAGAAACAAACATTCAATCAATCACACACAGGATCCATAAAATTCGAAATTATGGAATTCACCGGGTTATGATATTTCAACCTTAATCTCATTAACCATTTTCATTCTCTAGGGAGCTTCGGCTCAAGAGTGAAAAAAAAAATGACCATGTTGAAAACTCTGTGATTTCTCTTTCTTAGAGGGGCCGTCTTGTGTTGGGGGTTCTTTGGTAGTGTGAATTTCTTTTGGGGTTTTTTCTTCCCGAAAGATTCTTCGAATCCGCCGCGTCCTGCAGCGACTATTTGGGTTCGGGATCTTCCGACCTAAATGGAGGAGGGTGAGATGGAAGAGACTGAAATGAAGGAGGGTGAGATGGAAGAGGGTGAACTCGCGGAGACTGAACTCATGGCGACTCAACTCGAGGAGATAGATCTGGAAATCAAAACTAAGACTGACCAAGTGTCAGCAAACCAATTCGAATTCATAGAACTATCTACCAAACTACACAAAGGATATACCCTGCTAAACGCACGACTTTCCTCCTTAAAGCGGGTCGAGCGCCCGAGTGATTTAGTGAAAAGAAGGGATGACTAGTTGACAAGCGAGCTCAACCGCCGAAAAAAAAAAATGGGAGGAATCGATTTCCGTCTTAGAAAAAGAGAAGGCCGAGTTACTAGAGAGGGCCCAGAAGGCTGCTGCTATTCCCTCCGCAGGAGCAGTCAAATTCCCGGGGTTAAGTTGAGCCAAAGGTCAATCACCCTGCGGCTCCACGAGGAAGCCCAATAAAGGCGCGTCTTCAGGTTCAAGAAACCGGCTCACTGCGCCAGGAGAAGGAGAATCCAGCGCTGCGGGGGCAGGACGCGAGCTCCCCGGCGACCCCGGACGAGCTAGAGTGGAACTAAGTATTTAGGGGGAATTCGAAAACCTCTCTTATGATATAGATTCGAATGGGGGTTCGGATAGAAAGGTACCAATCAGTCGGAATTCTTCTTTCTTCGGATAGTGTATGTTGTAAAAAAGGTTCCCCTAAAATCAAAAAGAACCTATCCCATTTTTTACCTAGGAATATTCTATGCGAGGCACGCGTATCTCTATTGTATGTTATCAAGGAAGTCTCATCTAGGGAATAAATAGAATAAAATAAAAAGAATAATCCGAACAAGACATGTCTTTCACATCCAACTCTAAACAATGAGCAACCTCTTGATTTTTGAATGGCGGTTCCAAAGAAACGTACTTCTCTGTCAAAAAAGCGTATTCGTAAAAATCTTTGGAAAAGAAAGGGGTATTGGGCAGCGAGAAAAGCATTGTCATTAGCGAAATCTCTTTCTACCGGGAATGCGAAATTTTGTACGACAAAAGAAAAAAAAGAACCAAGTCTTGGATTTGGAAATTCAAAGAAAAAAAAAGAACCAAGTCTTGGATTTGGAAATTCAAAGAAAAAAAAAAGAACCAAGTCTTGGATTTGGAAATTCGAAGAATCTGAATGAATATGACTCCCTGAATGGTATTGTCATTTTTCAAATGAAGGATTCCCATTAACTCATATTTTTCTTTTCAACGGATCAATACGAGACGGGACTGGTTATTGCGGTATGTAGAAGCAGAAGTCCTCCGCTTACTGTATTCTCCATTTTTGGACGAAGTAGTGAAGGACAAGATACAAAGTTTTCGCTTTCTTTTTAGTAGGTTTTTCGAATTTGTGAGATGGGGGTTGTCATTTTCCTCATCGAGTCACTTTTCATAATACACTAACTAAAAGAAAAGTCTTCTTTTTCCTTTAGGAAGGATTTTTTTGGATTATGGATTCCTAATATGGAGTCCAAATAAGGGTCCTATATTTGGGCTGTGGAATCCATCAAGATCTATATCTATATAGAGATATAGATCTTGAGAGCTTTCTTTTCTTTCGAAATATAGATAGAATCTTTTTTTTTTTTGAAGTACGCTAAAATTCCGAGAAAGATTGAAACCTTTTAGTTCTATGCCTGGATAGAGGACAGAATTCTCTAGTTCCAACTGCTGCATTTCCATTCCAGGCGAAGTGAAACCAATGGAAAGCTCTTTGTGAAAGTGAAACCTAACACCCTACGATCCCACAATACTAATGATTGTGGAACGTTCAATTAGTAATTGAAACGAGTGTTTTTTCATTGATTCTCAGATTCCCTAAAAAAGATGTGATTGAATTGACTCCTTAGAATCTCGACGATTGAATAGGGATGGGCTATTATGGTTTCGAGTAAGCCGCTATGGTGAAATTGGTAGACACGCTGCTCTTAGGAAGCAGTGCTAGAGCATCTCGGTTCGAGTCCGAGTGGCGGCATCTTCGAAAAGAGATACAATAAATCCTATAATGAATGGAATTCCGGATTTCCATTCTAGTCTTGAAGGATCCCCCTTTTCTTTTTTATTTTAGGATTTGTTTATGATAGTCTCGACTTTACAACATATATTCACTCACATTTCTTTTTCGATCGTTTCAATTGTAATTAGTATTTATTTACTAACCTTATTATTAGTCTACGAAACGCTAGGACTCTATAATTCCTCAGAAAAAGGCATGATAGTTACCTTTTTCTGTATAACAGGATTGTTAGTTACTCGTTGGATTTCTTCGGGACATTTCCCCTTAAGTGATTTCTATGAATCAGTAATGTTTCTTTCGTGGGGTTTTTCCATTATTCATAGGGTTCCACATTTTAGGAACCAAAAAACCCATTTAAGCGCAATAACCGCGCCAAGTACTATTTTGACTCAAGGCTTTGTTACTTCAGGTCTTTTCGCAGAAATGCATCAATCCACAATATTAGTACCTGCTCTCCAATCTCAGTGGTTAATGATGCACGTAAGTATGATGGTATTGAGCTATGCAGCTCTTTTATGCGGCTCGTTATTCTCAGTAGCGCTTCTAGTCATTACATTTCGAACACGCATAGATCTTTTTGGCAAACAAAATCATTTATTAACAGGGTCATTTGTTTTTGATGAGATCCAATACGCAAATGAAAGAGGCAGTGTTTTACGAAACACTTTTTTTCTTTCATTTCGAAATTATCACATGTATCAGTTGATTCAGCAATTGGATCGTTGGAGTTATCGTGTCATTAGTCTAGGGTTTTTCTTTTTAACCATAGGTATTCTTTCGGGCGCGGTATGGGCTAATGAGGCATGGGGGTCGTATTGGAATTGGGATCCCAAGGAAACTTGGGCATTTATTACTTGGACCCTATTTGCAATTTATTTACATATGAGAACAAATCAAAATGTTCAAGGCACGAATTCCGCAATTGTGGCTTCTCTTGGATTTCTTATAATTTGGATATGTTATTTTGGGGTCAATCTATTAGGAATAGGATTCCATAGTTATGGCTCATTCACATTACCATCGAATTGAAGAAGCGACCCAATCTATAGGAACATAGTCTGAAGTTTGTGTGAGTTTTTGAGAACCATTTGAATCACTACTGGATTCAAATGGTTCTCAAAAACTCCAAACGTATCTGATTCGAATGGACTTCATTTTCTTTTTCCTTAAGATAAGGAAAAAGAAGACTTCTTTTTTTTTCATTGTCCAGCGAGTGGTTTTTGAAATCATAGCATTATTTTCTATCTTATTCATGAAAACTATCTTATCTATAAAAGGAATTAGATAGGAGAGCTTCTACCTTGTCAACGGATAGTGAGAGAAGGAAATCCGGAGAAATACCAATCCCTATTACGGGTAGAAAGATACAGATCGAAACAAAAAGTTCTCGTGGTCCAGAATCCAAAAAAGAAGAGTTTGGGGCTGGAAATTGCTTGTATCCATAGAACATCTGACGTGACATAGATAATGAATAAATAGGAGTTACTATCATTCCAATTGCCATGCCAAAAGTCATGAGTCTTTTTGGCATTCAAAGAGATTTTGGGCTGGTAATTCTTCCAAAAAAGACTCCCAATTCGGCAACAAAACCACTCATTCCCGGCAATGCAAGAGAAGCCATCGAGAAGCTACTGAACATTGTAAATAGTTTCGGCATTGGGATAGCTATTCCGCCTATTTCGTCGAGATAAACAAGACGTATTCTATCGTAACTCGTTCCTGCCAAGAAAAAAAGCGCACCACCAAGAAATCCGTGAGAAATGATTTGTAAGATGGCTCCATTTAGTCCTGTATCGGTTATAGAACCAATTCCTAGAATTGTAAAACCCATATGAGATACAGAAGAATACGCTATTCTCTTTTTGAAATTGCGTTGGCCAGGAGATGTTGAAGCTGCATAGATTATTTGAACTGTACCTAGTATCATCAACCAGGGAGAAAATAGAGAATGAGCGTGGGGTAAGAATTCCATATTGATCCGAACCAATCCATACGCTCCCATTTTGAATAAGATTCCGGCTAGAAGCATACACGTACTGTAATGTGCCTCCCCATGGGTATCTGGGAACCATGTATGGAAGGGTAGAATCGGTGATTTGACAGCATAAGTAATAAGAAATCCAAAATCGAATAGTATTTCCAATGCCACCGGATACGATTGATTCGCTGAGGTTTCAAAATGTAAGGTTGCTTCGTTGGAACCATAGAAACCCATGCCCAGAACTCCCATTACTAGAAAAACGGAACCCCCCACAGTGTACAAAAGAAACTTTGTAGCTGAGTACAAACGTTTCTTTCCTCCCCACATGGATAGAAGTAGGTAAACAGAAATTCATTCGAACTCCCACATGATAAAATCAAAAAAAGTCAAAGATTTCGAGAAGAAAATGATCCTATTTGGCCGCTGTACATTGCTAACATCCGAAAATGGAACAATCGTGAATCCCGAGTCACTGGCCGAGCCGCTAAAGTCGCTAAAGTAGTGATGAATCCCGTCAGGAAAACGGGTCCTATGGAAATTCCATCGATTCCAAGTCTCCAGTGAAAATCCAAAAAATGGATCCATCGAAAATCCTGTTCGAATTGGATTAAGGGATCGTCAAATTGGAAATGATAACAGAATGCATAGGTCGTTAGAAGTAGGTCTATTGTGCATATAGAGAGAGTATACCACCGAATCCTCTTATTTCCCCTATGAGGAAAAAAGAAAATAGAAGAACCTGCAGATATAGGAACCCTCACAATTATTGTTAACCAAGGAAAAGAATTCGTGGGAAAGACAAGATCCACTTTGACCAAAAAACCCGTGCTCGAAATAATCTTTTGGATCGAGTACGGGTTTTTGGCGGTAAGGAGAAAAAAATGGGTTCAAGTAGAGTTTTCTAGAACGTATCAATAAGCTAGCCCCATGCTTCGCGTTGTCTCATGCCATAAATAAACCCGGACACTCAAGAAATCTGTTGGACAAGCGGATTCACACCTCTTACAACCTACACAGTCTTCTGTTCTTGGGGCAGAAGCAATTTGCTTAGCTTTACATCCGTCCCAAGGTATCATTTCTAATACATCTGTGGGGCAGGCTCGCACACATTGAGTACACCCTATACATGTATCATAAATCTTTACTGAATGTGACATGGTATCTATCCACTTTTTGAACATCATAAAGTTTCGATCTAGTAAAATCATAAAGGAATCCTATATGATATGGTAGACACCAGACGAATCGAGGGTTTACCAGAATCGATTTCGAATCAATCGACTTCTGGATCTGCTCATGAGAGCGGTCCAAGATACTTTGATTTATTACGTTTTAGTAAACATGGGACTATGTTTGTTTCTATCGTACATACCAATTTGAATTGGTGAATATTCGATTCAGTAGTTAGATGATTCCCGCTATTTATTCAGCAAGTTCGATTGATTGATACGAGTGGATTTTCGGTTACGATGAATTGACGAAACAATCGCAGGTCCAATAGCGGCTTCAGCGCCTGCAATAGCTATCACAAAAATCGCGAAAATGTCTCCTTTTCATTGGCGACTCTCAAAGAAATCAGAAAATGTTACGAAATTCAAATTAACCGCATTCAGTATAAGCTCAAGACACATAAGTGCCCTAACCCTATTTCGACTTGTGATCAATCCATAAATACCGATCGAAAAGAAAAAGGCACTCAAAACAAGTTCATGTTCAAGCATCATTGACCAACCCCTCATCAATCTGGATTGATTTGCTTTCAATAGGAACAAAAACGCCGCCTTAATCCATTTTATTGACTCGAATCTCACAAGTCCAGAACAAAGGAAGGTATTGGTACTAGAATAGATTGAACGAAAACCATTTCCATTTGATCCATGAAAAATAGAAAAATGGAAGGGAAGGAAAATGGGTGTGATAAGAAGGAAGGCTTTTGAGAGGACAGAACTCTTTCATTCGAAGTCGTTCTTTTTATTACTGACGGGCCATAACAATTGCACCTATTAAGGCAACTAAAAGAATGATAGAACTGAGTTCAAAGGGAAGAAAAAAATCGGTTGATAAATGAGTCCCAATTTGTTGACCATTATTTACAAAATCCTGCTCTACAATCTGGTTTGATCTTGTAGTCCAAATAATACCGTACCAAAAAGTCTCTGGGACAGTAGTAATTAGTGAAACAAAAAGACTTGTACAAACCAGGGAAGTGACTCCTTCTCCAACGGTCCAAAGACCGAAATCCTTGTCATATTCTGAGTCATTCATGAACATCACAGCGAATACGATTAACATAACACATTTATGGCCCCCACGCAAATAAGGAGCTGTGCAGCAGCTAAAAAATGGGAATTCGGAAGAACCGATCCCAAAAATACTCAAAGAAAAGCGTGGATTTATTTGTGCAAAGCATGATTCTAAGTAAAGATTTTGACTGTTCGAGTATGTTTTTTGATCATTTATTGTTTCCTTTTTTTTTATCAACAATGGTTCGCTAAAAGCCTGGCCTATTGACTTTTAGCGAAATATATAATAGAATATAGACATGATTCCTAATCAACTTTAAGCTCTCCCAGGAGACAGGAGACACATGAAACTAATAATTTTGCTGCTTTTTCTGCGGTCTATCTTTTGGTTCGGGTTTAAACTTGTAGAGGCTTTGAGTAACGTCGAAACCCTAATTGACCGCTTTTCTTGGGGGAAACGCCTCCATTTGCTGTATTTGCAATAGAAAAGGTATCTCTATTCGCGAGGAATAGGATTCCATTATGAGTTGGGGTTGATTTCTTCCGTAATCCAATGGTGGAAACCCCGAATTGTCCAATTCTTTCGAGTCTGTGAGATGCTTTTGGAATTGGGAATTTTTCTATATCTATTCTTTTTTTTCGTCAAACTTCTATGGGGATTGACGAAATTTCTCATTTGGTTCAGCCGTTGGATTTTGCATCCTTTTGGTTGAGTCGTTGGAGCCCCAAGTTCTTGTTTTTTTCGCCTTCCTTCGTTTCTTTTCTTCGATAATCTATATCCGTATATAACCTAACACGGATTTGATTGAAGAAAGACACGTGGAAGTATTGAGAGGAAAGTCTCAGGACTGTCTTTTTCGATATTCGATTCTCTCGATTCGATTTCCATACTCAAATTCAAAAGGGTTTTCCTTGGAATGGAAAAGTCAAAAAAGAGCACCCCAGGAGGTCAATGAAATGTTCCAATTGTTTCAATTAGCTACTCTAGTTCGTTTCTGTATACAGATAACCAATTCAGTCGTTGTGGCCGGACTCTTTTATGGATTTCTGACCGCAGGTACCATAGGGCCCTCATATCTCTTGCTTCTCCGAGCTCGGGTTATGGAAAAAGGAAGCGAGAAGGATGTATCCGCAACAACTGGTTTTCTGATGGGGCAGCTCATTCGGTTCATATCGATTTATTATGCACCTCTCCATCTAGCATTGGGTACACCGCATAGAATAACTTTCCTAAGGGTACTCTATTTTTGGGTTTATATCTTTTGGCGCAATGACAAAGACTTTTTTGATTCGGTAGCGACCACTCGAAATGGAATGCGTAATTTATATACTCAATATGTATTCCTTACTAATATCATTTTTCCACTATTCAACCATTTCGTTTTGCCGAGTTCGACCTTACCCCGAGTAATCAGTATTTATATGTTTCGATGCAACAACAAGATGTTATTTTTAACAAGTAGTTTTGTTGGTTGGTTCATTGGTCACATTTTGTGCATGAAAGGGTTTGACTTGGTAGTATTCTGGATACGGCAAAATAGTTCTATTAGATTGAATAGGTACCGTGCGGCAGACTTTCGAAATTCTCTGGAGCGAATCTTTACCATTCTATTATTTCTCTGCTGCTTCCACTATTCCGGTAGAATTCCGTCACTTATTAGGATTGAGGATATCATCAAAAAGAAAGAAAAAAAAAACGCGGAAAAGGCCCAAAGTGCGGACGAAACAAATGTAGATGTAGAAATAGACACAACTTACAAACAGGGGCAAGAAGGCTCCGCCGAGGCAGACCTTTCCCCTTTTTCAGAAGATTCGAACAACCTAGATGAAAAACCGAAAGAAAAGAAAGACTTCTTCTCAGAAATGCCTCTTGTGACTTTTCTTTTCGACTATAACCGATGGAATCGACCAGTGCGATATATAAAAATGGATGGATTTCAAAAGGCTCTAAGAACGGAAATGTCAGACTATTTTTTTGATACAGGCCAAAGTGATGGAAAACAAAGAATCTCTTTTACATATCCGCCAAGTTTGTCAACCTTTTTTGAAATGATAGAAAGAAAGGGGTTTTTGGACACACCCGAAAAACTCCCCTCTGATGAATTGGATAATCATTGGATTTATACCAATGAACAAAAAAGAAATAGCCTGAGCAACGAACTTTTCCATCGAATTGACGCTCTAGAAAGGGGGTCTCTTGATCTGGATGTACTCGAAAAAAGGACTCGATTATGTAACGATGAGACTGCACAAGAATGCTTGCCTAAAAGGTACGATTCTTTTTTGAATGGGCCTTTTCGCGGAACAATCCCCGAATTACCCCCAAGCGTTAAGAAGGAAAAAGAGAAGGAAAAGAAAAATGAGAAGGAAAATGAGAAGAAAAATGAGAAGGAAAATGAGAAGAAAAATGAGAAGGAAAATGAGAAGAAAAATGAGAAGGAAAATGAGAAGGAAAATGAGAAGGAAAATGATTCTTTAATTACCCCTCCAGGGGATTCCAAGGAAATAGTGTGGATAAACAAGTTTTATGGTAGCCTTTTCCCTGATTACCAAGAATTTTTCCCTGATTACCAAGAATTTGAACAAAAACTAGATACATTTGAGGCACAATCAGTATTCTCAGACGAAGGAAAAATGGATTCGGAAAATCAAGTGCAATATTTCTTCGATACAAGTACAACTGAACCAAAGGAGCAAACAATTCATACAACTGAACCAAAGGAGCAAACAATTCAAAAAAACACAAAGGAGGGACTTGACCTAGAAGAAATTGAGAAAACGGTTCCTCGATGGACATACCAATTGCTTGACGAGTCGGAGGAAATGGGCCTGTCGGAAGCAGAACTAGGCTCGTCTCAAATTCTTTCAAGAATCTTCAAAACTGTATTCGTTTTTGATTGGCAGGACTATCATACGAAGCGGGGGAAGGCGGAGGAGTATGATCCGGAGGATGAGGATACTAAGGAGATTCTAATACGTTATTCGAACCAATCGGATTTGCATCGAGATTTAATCGAAGGATCCGTACGCGCTCAAAGACGTAAAGCAGGTAGTTGGAAACAATTTTTTCAAACAAATCTGCATTCCCCACTTTTTGTGGACAGAATAGACACCATTTTTTCCCCAATACTGAAAATTATGAATCCAATCTTTAGGAATCCAATCTTTAGGATCTTTAGGAATTGGATAGGAAAAGGCGCGGAAGTGAAAACTTGGGATTATGAGGAAGACGAGTCGCAAGAAGGAGAGGACAAGGCACAAGAAAGGGAGGACGGGGCGCTAGAAAGGGAGCACACGGCGCAGGTCGAAGCAGAAAAAAGGGAGAACGCGGAGGAGGAGCGACTAGAAATAGCAGAACTGTGGGATACTATTCCGTATGGGCACCGAATAAGGGGTTATTTGTTACTAGCCCACTCAATTCTTAGAAAAAATATAGTATTACCCGCATTGATTATAGCCAAAAACTTTAGCCTTTTTTTCTTATTTCCATTTGAATTCCCCAAAAAATTCCCCGAGTGGTACAAAGGTTGGGACGAAGATTGGAAGGCATGGGGCAGAGAAATGCATGTTAACTGTACTCACAATGGCGTTACACTATCCGAAACAGAATTTCCGAAAGATTGGTTCACAGATGGTATGCAGATAAAAATCCTCTTCCCTTTCCGTCTTCGGTACAGTTTTCAACCCCAACCCCATCATAAAGGGAAAGATCCAATGTCAAAGAAAAGAAAAAAAGCAAAATCTTGTTTTTTAACAATCTGGGGAATGGAAACGGAACGGCCTTTTGGTGCTCGCCGAGACGAACCTCATCCTCTTGAACCTATTTATAAAGAATTTGAAAAAAAAATGAGAAAAGCGAAAAAAAAAAGTTTTCAATTGTTAAAAAATAAGGCAAAATGGATTCTAGATCCGTTTATCAAAATCAAACAACTTGAAAAAGGAAAGCTAAATAAAAAATTTGCAGTGAGGGAAGGGTATGAATTGAGTGAAACTCAAAATGATCCAAATTTTCGACTAAGGAATCAGATTTTGGATGAATCGTCTAGTCGAATTCAATCTATGGATTGGACAAAATCTGCACTTACAGAACAAAAAATAAAGGATCTGTCCGATAGGACAAGTACAATCAGAAATCAAATTGAAAAAATAACAAACGATAAGAAAACCAAATTTTTAATACCCGATAGAAATATGAGTCCTAGCGAGGCGAGTTTTGCTGAGAAAAGATTAGACTCCTCAAAAAACCTTTTGCAAATAGTAAAAAGAAGAAATGTGCGATTACTAAGGAAAGGGCGCGTTTTTTTGGTATTTTTCATGGAAAGTATTTTCTCTCAAATTCTCATTCGTATTTCGAACCATATTGTAGAAATTTGTCTTGAATTACTTCAATTAAAAAAAAGAATTCTTGATACATACAGTTACTTTAAGCAAAAAAATCACGAAGGAATTGATGAAAATCTAATTCATTGGATTTTGACTCTAAGAAAGAAGTTTTCTAATTCGAATATTGGTAATCCAAATTCAAAGACTTTTTCTGAGATAGTTTCCTTGTCACAAGCATATGTATTTTACAAATTATCACAAAGACCAGGTATTCACAAGTATCCCTTGAAATTTGTCCTTCAATATTCCCGAACATCTCTTTTTCTTAAAGAGAGAATAAAGAATTTTTTTGGAACACAAGGAATATTTCATTTCGAATCAAGGCATAAAGAACATGGAAATGCAGAACTGACTGAATGGAAAAACTGGTTAAGCGGTCACTATCAATATCAATATGATTTCTCTCAGACTAGATTGTCTCAATTTATGTCGCAAAAGTGGCGAAATCGGATCAATCAAAGTCGTAAGGTTCCAAATCTAGACGCACCAAGTTTTGATTCCTATGAAAAAAATGAAAAAAACCAATTCATTCTTTTTGAGAAACAAAAAGAAACAGCAGCTTCATTATCGGTTAAAAAAAAAAGAAAGAAATTTAAAAAACATTACAAATATGATCTTTTATCACAGAAATATCTGAATTATGGAGAAATAAAGGATTTTTCTATTTATAGATTGCCATTACAAGGAAACGAAGGTCAAGGGATTTCCTCGAAGTACATCACGTATAAACCGGATTTTTTTTCTATCCGGAGATATAGTAGAAAAAATGCGCATAGAAAATATTTGGATTGGAAAATCATCTGTTTTAGAAAGACTAGACATATTGAGACCTGGATCAATAAAAAAACAAAGATTGCGACTCCTTATTCTCCAATAATTACTACAATTGATAAAAAAGATCTGTTTTATTACGCGATTCATAAACAATTCAACTCATCCCAAAACAAAAAGAACTCCCTAAACAAAAACAAAAAGAACTCCCTAAACAAAAACAAAAAGAACTCCCTAAACAAAAACAAAAAGAACTCCCTAAACAAAAAACATCCTTTTGACTGGATGGGAATGAATAAAGCAAGACTAACTCAAACTCAGTGCAGTAAGAAATCGATTTATGAAAAATATAGGATGCGCCCGTGGATCATACCAAGCAAATTACTTCTTTTCGAGGTTAATAACAATATAAATCTCCGTGATAGTCGTGAAAAAATAAATACCAAAGAAAAAGAAAAAGAGGATCTTGAATTAGAGAATCAAAATCAAGAAGAAAAAAGACCGCCCCGCCAAGAAAATCCTAGATTAAATCAACCAAACCAAGGGAAGCCTGAATCAAATCAACCAAATCAACAACAAGATGTTAAACAAGAGTCTAGCGCATCAGACATTGAAAAAGAGAAAGACATTGAAAAAGAGAAAGACATTGAAAAAGAGAAAGACATTGAAAAAGAGAAAGAGAAGAACAAGCAAGAGAAGAAGAAGTGGAAACCGCGAACCGACCTAGACATCTTCCTGAAAAAGAAAAGTGTGGATTTTAAGTTGACATGGACCAATCTTTTTGAGGAAAATTTTCTCACTGTTATCAATATCTCTAGTTTCCTGCTTAGGATGAGAGATCCAAGGGAACTGGCTATATCCTTTTTTCGAAGAAAAGAAATGCCTCTGTCGATTCTAAAGTATCCTAAAACGAAACTTACTCTGGAAAGTGAATCTGAACTTACTCTGGAAAGTGAACCGGAACTTACTCTGGAAAGTGAATCTGAACTTACTCTGGAAAGTGAACCGGAACTTACTCTGGAAAGTGAACTGGAACTTACTCTGGAAAGTGAATCTGAACTTACTCTGGAAAGTGAACCGGAACTTACTCTGGAAAGTGAACCGGAACTTACTCTGGAAAGTGAACTTAAAACGACTCAGGAAAGTAAACTGAAACCTACTCTAGAAAGTGAACTTAAGCCTACTCTGGAAAGTGAACCGGAACCTCCAATTCCATTTCCCAACGCGCTAAAAAGTGGGGAAATAGTATTCAAACTAGTTTGTATCCCTAGAAAATGGGATGGTCCATTAATTATGTATCAAACTATCGCTATTTCACTAATCTCTAAGAATAAACAACCAATTACTATTAATAGAAAAATGAATCGAAAATGCCAAGAAAAACAACATGTTGATAGGAATGATTTTTCTGAATTCATTACAAAAAAAAAACACGAAAAGATGGTCGGGAATATAGATGAAAATCGTTATGATTTGCTTGTTCCTGAAAACATTTCATCTCCTAGACGTCGTAGAGAATTGAGAATTTTAATTTGTTTAAATTCCGGGAAGGGAAGTCCGGATGTTGTGGGGAAAAAGAAAGTATTTTGCAACGAGAACAACGTAAGTAACTGTAGTTTAACTAATAGCAAGCATCTTGATATAGAGCCAACTCCATTCATGAAATGGAAATTGTTTCTTTGGCCAAATTATCGATTCGAAGATTTAGCTTGTATGAATCGCTATTGGTTTGATACTTGTAATGGTAGCCGTTTCAGTATGGTAAGGATCAAAATGTATGCACGCTTGAGAATTCGTTGATGATATATGTAGCATAAGATATCGCTCGAACAGGTTCCCAAGTGGGCGAAGGAATCTTTTTAGGGTCAAATTTATTTGATTTCAATTTATTTCAGGGATAAGTCGTGGGGAAACTCACTTACGAAGAACCTGCGTCGGGGAGTTCTCTCAATTCTAGAGGCCCGAAATAAAAAAACTCTGGATAGGCATAGAGAAAGAAATTGGAAATTCCTTTGGAATTGGTTAGTAAGGACTCTATTTTGGTTACTGCTGTGAATGTATTTCCGGGATAAATAGTGGGGAAACTCACTTACGAAGAACCTATGTCGGGGTTCTTTCAATTCTAGAGGCTCATTAGAACTACAAACTTTTATGAAAAAAAAGAAAGAAAGGGATTGGAAAGTATTTTGGAATTACTTACTCGGGACTGTATTAGTGACTCTTTTTTTCACCCTGCTCGTGACTCCGTTTCTATCCCGTATGGGAAGCTTTTCTCGGAGCAACTCCCAAAAAATGGATAAGAATCCATCACACATCTTTTTGTTGACAAATGAAGAGGCTTTGATGTTACCCACTCGTAAGAAAGATCTCCTAGAGTCTCATCTACTTTCTCAAGTGAAACTGAAAAGAAATCCAAGTTCATATAATGTGCGCTTCTTTTCATTGAAAAATGGGGGGGGTCCTTTGACAGGTTATGCTGCAAAGAAAGATGAAAAAACCTGGTGGGGAGAAGTCTTATCGGTGGACTTTCTGAAGACCCAAAATGACTCGGACACACCCGAGAGCACTATCGAGGGTAGTTTATTCGAAGCTCATCTAATTGATATATCCTGGCGTCCGGGAAATGTTGATTTATCCACATCCTCCGCCTTTCAATTGGACTTCCTATTGGAAAATAACCTAATGGTACCCGCGTCTGCTGGCGAGAGTAATGGAACGACACAGAGAGCCGATTCTCTCGGCACTTTTGTATTTTTGGGGGATTCCACTGCGTATGGGGATTCCGCTATTTTGGGGTTTGAAACTAAGTCTTCTATTGTTGTGGTCCCGTACCAACAAGTCCAACCAACACCACGAAGCAAAAAGCCGGCTTGGGTTATCCATTCTGAAAGGAAAGCCATAAAGAGACGCTGTGTCTTCTTGAAGGCTTCCGATTGGCTCGGGCGAGGGCAGCCGGACACTTCTTACTACCGCTGCAAAAAAAGGACTTCCGTTCTATTGGCAAATGAGGCACCAGAGGGGTATAGTGCTGATAAGGATGGGCCAACCCATGGCGCCGATGTATGGGATTATTTCGATACCGAAATCGGTTCGGATTTTGATTTTTCCCAAATCTCAGAATTTGAGATTGGAATCCGTTCAATGGATCTGATAAAACTGGAAGCCGCGCGGGAAGGCTATGTTTCTTTGATTGCGGATGGCGAAGAAATCCTTCGCTTCAGTGAAAACCGAAGTGCGTACCTCGAAAGAGGTTTGTCGAAACGCTACGAAAACGGGCAGGTGAAACTCGTAGGCTTGGTTGGTGACAGAATAGAAATTCACCCCAACAACTCGTCCTCTTTGGAAGTGGAGTTGGGGATCCAAAAGCAAACAAAAGCTTCTATGGCTTTCTTTGATTCGAAACGGAAGAGAATAGAACAAGAACTATCCATCAGACACAAACAACAACTGCAACTGCTTTCATTGGAACAGGCGGAAAACAGAGCTCAGCGAACCCGGAAAACACGAGCGGCCATGCGTCGTTATAAAAAGCCGGAGGTGAAACAACTCCCGCCTAGTTATCAAAAACTGCGTGTAGAGGGGCAAGAACCCTATCCCTGGCGACGGCTGGAGGATGTTTCCCACTACCGTAAACGATTAAGGATCAAGGCTGCCAGAAACACGACTGCACCAAACTTTGAACAAATTTCCTCCAGGAGGATTGATTTCACGTTCCGCAACAATAACCTCTTCGATGTCATAGAAGAGTCCCAATAAAATAAAAGACACTTTACCCTACCCATACATAAGATAAGATATTTTCTTGTCTTATTATGGGTTTTGCGGTTTGTTTGGTGGGTGGAGAACTCTCCGTTACTATGCATAGACGAATCCTATTTCAAATTGGATTGATTATTAATTCAATCATGTGTATTGATTAGTGTGTATTGATTAGTGTGTATTGGATCCCAACTGAAAATGAATGTCATTCTTTTTATTGAGTGGTCAAATCCATATCTGTAATTTGTAGAAACTTAAAATAAACCAAGTGGGAGAAGGACTATGGTCAAAAGGACATTTATTTCAGTTATTTCGCAAGAAGAAAACAAGGGGTCTGTTGAATTTCAAGTATTCAGTTTCACCAAGAAACTAAAAAAAGTGACTTCTCATTTGAAATTACACAAAAAAGATTATTTATCTCAGAGAGGTCTACAGAAAACTCTGGGAAAACGTCAACGGTTGCTGACTTATTTGTCAAATAAAAATAAAGTACGTTATAAAGAATTAATAGATCAGTTGGATATTCGGGAGTTAAAAACGAGTTAAGTTAAGTGAGAAGTGAATTAGAAGAGTCCTTGTAGCATTATTTGATTTGTCAGAGCTTGCATTTTGATGAATTTTATTTCGTTTTCAGCAATTCATAGAACCTATATTGGGTTATTTACATAGAGGGATGGAAAAAATTGCGGAAAACCGAACAATTATACAATATTTACCTTATGTAACACGTTGGGATTATTTAGCTACTATGTTTACAGAGGCAATAACAGTAAACGCCCCAGAACGTTTGGGAAATATTCAAGTACCTAAAAGAGCTAGCTATATCAGAGTCATTATGCTGGAATTGAGTCGCATAGCTTCTCATCTGTTATGGCTCGGCCCTTTGATGGCAGATATTGGTGGGCAGACGCCTTTCTTCCATATTTTCAGAGAGAGAGAATTGATATATGATCTATTCGAAGCTGCCACAGGTATGCACCTGATGCATCATTTTTTTCGTATCGGAGGAATCGCTGTTGATTTACCTCATGGTTGGGTCGATCAATGGTTGGATTTCTGTGAGTATTTTTTAACAGGAATTGCTGAATATCAAAAGCTTATTACGCAAAATCCTATTTTTGGGGTAAGACACATACAGTAATATGAATATTTTCATACAAAACAAAACAAAAACCCGTACCCTAGAAACCCCATAATGAAGAATCAAATACAATGAACTACCGATATAGTAAGAAACAAGAACAAAAAAAGAATATAGAACAAAAAACCGACCCATATGAATATTTTCATACAAAACGCCACCCCTCAGGGTACAATGAAAAAGCTCTTTCATCTCTTCATCATCAAGATGAAGAAAAAGATAACCGATAAGATGAAGCAAGAGATAACCGATCTTATGGTTACTGCCTTTGTAGTTATTGTAATAAGTTTACGCGGTTGGTTTCCTGGAAACTGTCCGCCGCCTCCGAAACCCGAAAGCCCTTTCACTTTCATGATTACGGCGGAAAGCATCCTCTCGCAAGAGTCGGATCGCTTACGCGAGAGTTTGCGAAGATATTTAGACGTTTGTTCCGTGGGTAATGAAGACGAAGTTTCGGCGTATGAAGACGAAGTTTCATCGAATGAAGACGAAGTTTCGGCGTATGAAACGGTGGACCAGTTAGGCGCAGACACGTCGGAACATCTACCTTTTGATGTCGAGCAATTTGATGTCAGGCAATCCTATATCTTTGAAGGCCTGGGCGAGAACCCGCCGATAGACAATTTGAAAGAAGTCCTGAACCAAATTCACTCAAAAAAAGAGTTATTTTTCTCAAAACAGTATCAGTATTCAAGACTCGCTCTTCTGTTAGATCGAGTGCGAGTTAAGCTGGAAGAATGCATATCCCAGATAAATGCTATGTCTGAAACTTCCACTCTGGATGATATATTTCGAGTTTTCCAGCCAATACTGGAATATTATCTCTCAGAAGTAGACGAGCAAACTCATTTAACTATAATATCACTCGTCCGAGAACTCGAAGTTCTCACCGATACACTTAAGAACTTGGCCAAAAAGAAAGCCATTTTAGATAGAAAAGCGGAAACTTTGAAAAATAACATTTCCCTTTTTTCACCCGAAGAGGGGCATTCAATAAAAACCAAGATCGAAGCCGCTCAGGATGAACTGGCTGCTAAAACGAACTATTATGAGGATACCTCAGCTCGGTGCAAGTATCATTTTCGCTTGATTACGGGCGATCTCTACCTAGATTTGAGATCCATTCTTGAGACTGAAACCAAGAGCGTTGATGTCATCAAAAAACTGGAAGAAAAGATTTGGAACCATGCGAAGCCTCATTTGCAAGACAAACGGAAAGCACTTGATAGTTTGCCCCAAGAGATTGAGTGCTTGGAACGGAAGGTGGACAATTTCAGGCAATTGCAATTCCGAGTGCCTGTTGATACCGGTGCTTGGGCTCGCCTTCGTTCCCGAAGCACAAGCGTGGCATGTGTTCTCACGGCAGGGCCTTCGAGAGAAACGGACAAATTTCTTGGCTCGCCTCGTGAGGGTTGGATAAGTCCTGTCTCTCCCCTTCGCCTCACAGCCGGGGAAATTCCCCCGGAGCGCTTCATTGAAGCGGGTGAATCTAGCGGGAGAGAGTAGGATTCAGACTCAAATAGAGAAAGTCATTTATATCTCTATAGAATAGAGGAAATTTAGGTCAATAGCGGATGTGATCTGATTCGCTACTTTACAAATTATGGCACAAATTCATTGAAGCGGGTGAATCTAGCGGGAGAGAGTAGGATTCAGACTCAAATAGAGAAAGTCATTTATATCTCTATAGAATAGAGGAAATTTAGGTCAATAGAATAGATGAAATTTAGGTAAATAGCGGATGTGATCTGATTCGCTACTTTACAAATTATGGCACAAATTCATTCTAGGTTCTCCCGAATCTAGAATTTCTAAATCGAGCAAACAACACGGAGGTTTTCCAATGTGGAAACCTCTATTTGAGAAAGTGAAATCGGCTGTTGCAAATCTTGTCCACAACACCCTATTTTTAGGGTGTGACTACTTTGATGTCCTTCAGTAGCGGGTGGTACCCCCAAACCCTTTAGTTTGTCAGCTTCAATGGAACGAAGAAGCGCCCTGTTCCCCAGATCCTTTGCTCCAGTTTTTGACAGAAGAAAGAAATGTTTCTTCAATAGTGCAAGAAGAAGAAGGGGTGGAAGTAGAGGTTGGAATGGATGATGAATTTTCTCATGGGACGGATACAGATGTTGTAATCATAATGGGAGGTTGGACAAAAATCAGTGGTCGGTTCGGAATACTAAGGTACATAATATATTCGTAATGGAGAGAATCTAAGTTCCCTAAATAGGTCTCTCCGCATAAAATAAAATAAAAGGAATTGGGGCGGGGGTTTTAATTTTAAGAAGGTAGTATAAAAAGGTAGTATAAAAGATCAAGCAGTACTTCACTTCTCCAGGATCCCGATCTTAAGTATGCTTCGATTCATTGGTGGCGGTACTTCTAAATTCTCATAGGCCCAGTCCTTCTAGAGTTTGTTAAATCATTGTTATGTATTTTATCATTTCACTGATTCGGACCAAATAATGGGTTAATGAATCCCTCTCTTTTTACCATTGTACTTCCCAATCAAATTTATCATAACACTCTAAATAATCAATTTAGAGAAGATCTCGAATTTAACGAAGATCCCGTTGGAGTCCGGAAGGCCCTAACAAAGTTGGGTCAGATAAGCCCCAATTCCTTTTATTTTATTTTATGCGGAGAGACCTATTTAGGGAACTTAGATTCTCTCCATTACGAATATATTATGTACCTTAGTATTCCGAACCGACCACTGATTTTTGTCCAACCTCCCATTATGATTACAACATCTGTATCCGTCCCATGAGAAAATTCATCATCCATTCCAACCTCTACTTCCACCCCTTCTTCTTCTTGCACTATTGAAGAAACATTTCTTTCTTCTGTCAAAAACTGGAGCAAAGGATCTGGGGAACAGGGCGCTTCTTCGTTCCATTGAAGCTGACAAACTAAAGGGTTTGGGGGTACCACCCGCTACTGAAGGACATCAAAGTAGTCACACCCTAAAAATAGGGTGTTGTGGACAAGATTTGCAACAGCCGATTTCACTTTCTCAAATAGAGGTTTCCACATTGGAAAACCTCCGTGTTGTTTGCTCGATTTAGAAATTCTAGATTCGGGAGAACCTAGAATGAATTTGTGCCATAATTTGTAAAGTAGCGAATCAGATCACATCCGCTATTTACCTAAATTTCATCTATTCTATTGACCTAAATTTCCTCTATTCTATAGAGATATAAATGACTTTCTCTATTTGAGTCTGAATCCTACTCTCTCCCGCTAGATTCACCCGCTTCAATGAATTTGTGCCATAATTTGTAAAGTAGCGAATCAGATCACATCCGCTATTGACCTAAATTTCCTCTATTCTATAGAGATATAAATGACTTTCTCTATTTGAGTCTGAATCCTACTCTCTCCCGCTAGATTCACCCGCTTCAATGAAGCGCTCCGGGGGAATTTCCCCGGCTGTGAGGCGAAGGGGAGAGACAGGACTTATCCAACCCTCACGAGGCGAGCCAAGAAATTTGTCCGTTTCTCTCGAAGGCCCTGCCGTGAGAACACATGCCACGCTTGTGCTTCGGGAACGAAGGCGAGCCCAAGCACCGGTATCAACAGGCACTCGGAATTGCAATTGCCTGAAATTGTCCACCTTCCGTTCCAAGCACTCAATCTCTTGGGGCAAACTATCAAGTGCTTTCCGTTTGTCTTGCAAATGAGGCTTCGCATGGTTCCAAATCTTTTCTTCCAGTTTTTTGATGACATCAACGCTCTTGGTTTCAGTCTCAAGAATGGATCTCAAATCTAGGTAGAGATCGCCCGTAATCAAGCGAAAATGATACTTGCACCGAGCTGAGGTATCCTCATAATAGTTCGTTTTAGCAGCCAGTTCATCCTGAGCGGCTTCGATCTTGGTTTTTATTGAATGCCCCTCTTCGGGTGAAAAAAGGGAAATGTTATTTTTCAAAGTTTCCGCTTTTCTATCTAAAATGGCTTTCTTTTTGGCCAAGTTCTTAAGTGTATCGGTGAGAACTTCGAGTTCTCGGACGAGTGATATTATAGTTAAATGAGTTTGCTCGTCTACTTCTGAGAGATAATATTCCAGTATTGGCTGGAAAACTCGAAATATATCATCCAGAGTGGAAGTTTCAGACATAGCATTTATCTGGGATATGCATTCTTCCAGCTTAACTCGCACTCGATCTAACAGAAGAGCGAGTCTTGAATACTGATACTGTTTTGAGAAAAATAACTCTTTTTTTGAGTGAATTTGGTTCAGGACTTCTTTCAAATTGTCTATCGGCGGGTTCTCGCCCAGGCCTTCAAAGATATAGGATTGCCTGACATCAAATTGCTCGACATCAAAAGGTAGATGTTCCGACGTGTCTGCGCCTAACTGGTCCACCGTTTCATACGCCGAAACTTCGTCTTCATTCGATGAAACTTCGTCTTCATACGCCGAAACTTCGTCTTCATTACCCACGGAACAAACGTCTAAATATCTTCGCAAACTCTCGCGTAAGCGATCCGACTCTTGCGAGAGGATGCTTTCCGCCGTAATCATGAAAGTGAAAGGGCTTTCGGGTTTCGGAGGCGGCGGACAGTTTCCAGGAAACCAACCGCGTAAACTTATTACAATAACTACAAAGGCAGTAACCATAAGATCGGTTATCTCTTGCTTCATCTTATCGGTTATCTTTTTCTTCATCTTGATGATGAAGAGATGAAAGAGCTTTTTCATTGTACCCTGAGGGGTGGCGTTTTGTATGAAAATATTCATATGGGTCGGTTTTTTGTTCTATATTCTTTTTTTGTTCTTGTTTCTTACTATATCGGTAGTTCATTGTATTTGATTCTTCATTATGGGGTTTCTAGGGTACGGGTTTTTGTTTTGTTTTGTATGAAAATATTCATATTACTGTATGTGTCTTACCCCAAAAATAGGATTTTGCGTAATAAGCTTTTGATATTCAGCAATTCCTGTTAAAAAATACTCACAGAAATCCAACCATTGATCGACCCAACCATGAGGTAAATCAACAGCGATTCCTCCGATACGAAAAAAATGATGCATCAGGTGCATACCTGTGGCAGCTTCGAATAGATCATATATCAATTCTCTCTCTCTGAAAATATGGAAGAAAGGCGTCTGCCCACCAATATCTGCCATCAAAGGGCCGAGCCATAACAGATGAGAAGCTATGCGACTCAATTCCAGCATAATGACTCTGATATAGCTAGCTCTTTTAGGTACTTGAATATTTCCCAAACGTTCTGGGGCGTTTACTGTTATTGCCTCTGTAAACATAGTAGCTAAATAATCCCAACGTGTTACATAAGGTAAATATTGTATAATTGTTCGGTTTTCCGCAATTTTTTCCATCCCTCTATGTAAATAACCCAATATAGGTTCTATGAATTGCTGAAAACGAAATAAAATTCATCAAAATGCAAGCTCTGACAAATCAAATAATGCTACAAGGACTCTTCTAATTCACTTCTCACTTAACTTAACTCGTTTTTAACTCCCGAATATCCAACTGATCTATTAATTCTTTATAACGTACTTTATTTTTATTTGACAAATAAGTCAGCAACCGTTGACGTTTTCCCAGAGTTTTCTGTAGACCTCTCTGAGATAAATAATCTTTTTTGTGTAATTTCAAATGAGAAGTCACTTTTTTTAGTTTCTTGGTGAAACTGAATACTTGAAATTCAACAGACCCCTTGTTTTCTTCTTGCGAAATAACTGAAATAAATGTCCTTTTGACCATAGTCCTTCTCCCACTTGGTTTATTTTAAGTTTCTACAAATTACAGATATGGATTTGACCACTCAATAAAAAGAATGACATTCATTTTCAGTTGGGATCCAATACACACTAATCAATACACACTAATCAATACACATGATTGAATTAATAATCAATCCAATTTGAAATAGGATTCGTCTATGCATAGTAACGGAGAGTTCTCCACCCACCAAACAAACCGCAAAACCCATAATAAGACAAGAAAATATCTTATCTTATGTATGGGTAGGGTAAAGTGTCTTTTATTTTATTGGGACTCTTCTATGACATCGAAGAGGTTATTGTTGCGGAACGTGAAATCAATCCTCCTGGAGGAAATTTGTTCAAAGTTTGGTGCAGTCGTGTTTCTGGCAGCCTTGATCCTTAATCGTTTACGGTAGTGGGAAACATCCTCCAGCCGTCGCCAGGGATAGGGTTCTTGCCCCTCTACACGCAGTTTTTGATAACTAGGCGGGAGTTGTTTCACCTCCGGCTTTTTATAACGACGCATGGCCGCTCGTGTTTTCCGGGTTCGCTGAGCTCTGTTTTCCGCCTGTTCCAATGAAAGCAGTTGCAGTTGTTGTTTGTGTCTGATGGATAGTTCTTGTTCTATTCTCTTCCGTTTCGAATCAAAGAAAGCCATAGAAGCTTTTGTTTGCTTTTGGATCCCCAACTCCACTTCCAAAGAGGACGAGTTGTTGGGGTGAATTTCTATTCTGTCACCAACCAAGCCTACGAGTTTCACCTGCCCGTTTTCGTAGCGTTTCGACAAACCTCTTTCGAGGTACGCACTTCGGTTTTCACTGAAGCGAAGGATTTCTTCGCCATCCGCAATCAAAGAAACATAGCCTTCCCGCGCGGCTTCCAGTTTTATCAGATCCATTGAACGGATTCCAATCTCAAATTCTGAGATTTGGGAAAAATCAAAATCCGAACCGATTTCGGTATCGAAATAATCCCATACATCGGCGCCATGGGTTGGCCCATCCTTATCAGCACTATACCCCTCTGGTGCCTCATTTGCCAATAGAACGGAAGTCCTTTTTTTGCAGCGGTAGTAAGAAGTGTCCGGCTGCCCTCGCCCGAGCCAATCGGAAGCCTTCAAGAAGACACAGCGTCTCTTTATGGCTTTCCTTTCAGAATGGATAACCCAAGCCGGCTTTTTGCTTCGTGGTGTTGGTTGGACTTGTTGGTACGGGACCACAACAATAGAAGACTTAGTTTCAAACCCCAAAATAGCGGAATCCCCATACGCAGTGGAATCCCCCAAAAATACAAAAGTGCCGAGAGAATCGGCTCTCTGTGTCGTTCCATTACTCTCGCCAGCAGACGCGGGTACCATTAGGTTATTTTCCAATAGGAAGTCCAATTGAAAGGCGGAGGATGTGGATAAATCAACATTTCCCGGACGCCAGGATATATCAATTAGATGAGCTTCGAATAAACTACCCTCGATAGTGCTCTCGGGTGTGTCCGAGTCATTTTGGGTCTTCAGAAAGTCCACCGATAAGACTTCTCCCCACCAGGTTTTTTCATCTTTCTTTGCAGCATAACCTGTCAAAGGACCCCCCCCATTTTTCAATGAAAAGAAGCGCACATTATATGAACTTGGATTTCTTTTCAGTTTCACTTGAGAAAGTAGATGAGACTCTAGGAGATCTTTCTTACGAGTGGGTAACATCAAAGCCTCTTCATTTGTCAACAAAAAGATGTGTGATGGATTCTTATCCATTTTTTGGGAGTTGCTCCGAGAAAAGCTTCCCATACGGGATAGAAACGGAGTCACGAGCAGGGTGAAAAAAAGAGTCACTAATACAGTCCCGAGTAAGTAATTCCAAAATACTTTCCAATCCCTTTCTTTCTTTTTTTTCATAAAAGTTTGTAGTTCTAATGAGCCTCTAGAATTGAAAGAACCCCGACATAGGTTCTTCGTAAGTGAGTTTCCCCACTATTTATCCCGGAAATACATTCACAGCAGTAACCAAAATAGAGTCCTTACTAACCAATTCCAAAGGAATTTCCAATTTCTTTCTCTATGCCTATCCAGAGTTTTTTTATTTCGGGCCTCTAGAATTGAGAGAACTCCCCGACGCAGGTTCTTCGTAAGTGAGTTTCCCCACGACTTATCCCTGAAATAAATTGAAATCAAATAAATTTGACCCTAAAAAGATTCCTTCGCCCACTTGGGAACCTGTTCGAGCGATATCTTATGCTACATATATCATCAACGAATTCTCAAGCGTGCATACATTTTGATCCTTACCATACTGAAACGGCTACCATTACAAGTATCAAACCAATAGCGATTCATACAAGCTAAATCTTCGAATCGATAATTTGGCCAAAGAAACAATTTCCATTTCATGAATGGAGTTGGCTCTATATCAAGATGCTTGCTATTAGTTAAACTACAGTTACTTACGTTGTTCTCGTTGCAAAATACTTTCTTTTTCCCCACAACATCCGGACTTCCCTTCCCGGAATTTAAACAAATTAAAATTCTCAATTCTCTACGACGTCTAGGAGATGAAATGTTTTCAGGAACAAGCAAATCATAACGATTTTCATCTATATTCCCGACCATCTTTTCGTGTTTTTTTTTTGTAATGAATTCAGAAAAATCATTCCTATCAACATGTTGTTTTTCTTGGCATTTTCGATTCATTTTTCTATTAATAGTAATTGGTTGTTTATTCTTAGAGATTAGTGAAATAGCGATAGTTTGATACATAATTAATGGACCATCCCATTTTCTAGGGATACAAACTAGTTTGAATACTATTTCCCCACTTTTTAGCGCGTTGGGAAATGGAATTGGAGGTTCCGGTTCACTTTCCAGAGTAGGCTTAAGTTCACTTTCTAGAGTAGGTTTCAGTTTACTTTCCTGAGTCGTTTTAAGTTCACTTTCCAGAGTAAGTTCCGGTTCACTTTCCAGAGTAAGTTCCGGTTCACTTTCCAGAGTAAGTTCAGATTCACTTTCCAGAGTAAGTTCCAGTTCACTTTCCAGAGTAAGTTCCGGTTCACTTTCCAGAGTAAGTTCAGATTCACTTTCCAGAGTAAGTTCCGGTTCACTTTCCAGAGTAAGTTCAGATTCACTTTCCAGAGTAAGTTTCGTTTTAGGATACTTTAGAATCGACAGAGGCATTTCTTTTCTTCGAAAAAAGGATATAGCCAGTTCCCTTGGATCTCTCATCCTAAGCAGGAAACTAGAGATATTGATAACAGTGAGAAAATTTTCCTCAAAAAGATTGGTCCATGTCAACTTAAAATCCACACTTTTCTTTTTCAGGAAGATGTCTAGGTCGGTTCGCGGTTTCCACTTCTTCTTCTCTTGCTTGTTCTTCTCTTTCTCTTTTTCAATGTCTTTCTCTTTTTCAATGTCTTTCTCTTTTTCAATGTCTTTCTCTTTTTCAATGTCTGATGCGCTAGACTCTTGTTTAACATCTTGTTGTTGATTTGGTTGATTTGATTCAGGCTTCCCTTGGTTTGGTTGATTTAATCTAGGATTTTCTTGGCGGGGCGGTCTTTTTTCTTCTTGATTTTGATTCTCTAATTCAAGATCCTCTTTTTCTTTTTCTTTGGTATTTATTTTTTCACGACTATCACGGAGATTTATATTGTTATTAACCTCGAAAAGAAGTAATTTGCTTGGTATGATCCACGGGCGCATCCTATATTTTTCATAAATCGATTTCTTACTGCACTGAGTTTGAGTTAGTCTTGCTTTATTCATTCCCATCCAGTCAAAAGGATGTTTTTTGTTTAGGGAGTTCTTTTTGTTTTTGTTTAGGGAGTTCTTTTTGTTTTTGTTTAGGGAGTTCTTTTTGTTTTTGTTTAGGGAGTTCTTTTTGTTTTGGGATGAGTTGAATTGTTTATGAATCGCGTAATAAAACAGATCTTTTTTATCAATTGTAGTAATTATTGGAGAATAAGGAGTCGCAATCTTTGTTTTTTTATTGATCCAGGTCTCAATATGTCTAGTCTTTCTAAAACAGATGATTTTCCAATCCAAATATTTTCTATGCGCATTTTTTCTACTATATCTCCGGATAGAAAAAAAATCCGGTTTATACGTGATGTACTTCGAGGAAATCCCTTGACCTTCGTTTCCTTGTAATGGCAATCTATAAATAGAAAAATCCTTTATTTCTCCATAATTCAGATATTTCTGTGATAAAAGATCATATTTGTAATGTTTTTTAAATTTCTTTCTTTTTTTTTTAACCGATAATGAAGCTGCTGTTTCTTTTTGTTTCTCAAAAAGAATGAATTGGTTTTTTTCATTTTTTTCATAGGAATCAAAACTTGGTGCGTCTAGATTTGGAACCTTACGACTTTGATTGATCCGATTTCGCCACTTTTGCGACATAAATTGAGACAATCTAGTCTGAGAGAAATCATATTGATATTGATAGTGACCGCTTAACCAGTTTTTCCATTCAGTCAGTTCTGCATTTCCATGTTCTTTATGCCTTGATTCGAAATGAAATATTCCTTGTGTTCCAAAAAAATTCTTTATTCTCTCTTTAAGAAAAAGAGATGTTCGGGAATATTGAAGGACAAATTTCAAGGGATACTTGTGAATACCTGGTCTTTGTGATAATTTGTAAAATACATATGCTTGTGACAAGGAAACTATCTCAGAAAAAGTCTTTGAATTTGGATTACCAATATTCGAATTAGAAAACTTCTTTCTTAGAGTCAAAATCCAATGAATTAGATTTTCATCAATTCCTTCGTGATTTTTTTGCTTAAAGTAACTGTATGTATCAAGAATTCTTTTTTTTAATTGAAGTAATTCAAGACAAATTTCTACAATATGGTTCGAAATACGAATGAGAATTTGAGAGAAAATACTTTCCATGAAAAATACCAAAAAAACGCGCCCTTTCCTTAGTAATCGCACATTTCTTCTTTTTACTATTTGCAAAAGGTTTTTTGAGGAGTCTAATCTTTTCTCAGCAAAACTCGCCTCGCTAGGACTCATATTTCTATCGGGTATTAAAAATTTGGTTTTCTTATCGTTTGTTATTTTTTCAATTTGATTTCTGATTGTACTTGTCCTATCGGACAGATCCTTTATTTTTTGTTCTGTAAGTGCAGATTTTGTCCAATCCATAGATTGAATTCGACTAGACGATTCATCCAAAATCTGATTCCTTAGTCGAAAATTTGGATCATTTTGAGTTTCACTCAATTCATACCCTTCCCTCACTGCAAATTTTTTATTTAGCTTTCCTTTTTCAAGTTGTTTGATTTTGATAAACGGATCTAGAATCCATTTTGCCTTATTTTTTAACAATTGAAAACTTTTTTTTTTCGCTTTTCTCATTTTTTTTTCAAATTCTTTATAAATAGGTTCAAGAGGATGAGGTTCGTCTCGGCGAGCACCAAAAGGCCGTTCCGTTTCCATTCCCCAGATTGTTAAAAAACAAGATTTTGCTTTTTTTCTTTTCTTTGACATTGGATCTTTCCCTTTATGATGGGGTTGGGGTTGAAAACTGTACCGAAGACGGAAAGGGAAGAGGATTTTTATCTGCATACCATCTGTGAACCAATCTTTCGGAAATTCTGTTTCGGATAGTGTAACGCCATTGTGAGTACAGTTAACATGCATTTCTCTGCCCCATGCCTTCCAATCTTCGTCCCAACCTTTGTACCACTCGGGGAATTTTTTGGGGAATTCAAATGGAAATAAGAAAAAAAGGCTAAAGTTTTTGGCTATAATCAATGCGGGTAATACTATATTTTTTCTAAGAATTGAGTGGGCTAGTAACAAATAACCCCTTATTCGGTGCCCATACGGAATAGTATCCCACAGTTCTGCTATTTCTAGTCGCTCCTCCTCCGCGTTCTCCCTTTTTTCTGCTTCGACCTGCGCCGTGTGCTCCCTTTCTAGCGCCCCGTCCTCCCTTTCTTGTGCCTTGTCCTCTCCTTCTTGCGACTCGTCTTCCTCATAATCCCAAGTTTTCACTTCCGCGCCTTTTCCTATCCAATTCCTAAAGATCCTAAAGATTGGATTCCTAAAGATTGGATTCATAATTTTCAGTATTGGGGAAAAAATGGTGTCTATTCTGTCCACAAAAAGTGGGGAATGCAGATTTGTTTGAAAAAATTGTTTCCAACTACCTGCTTTACGTCTTTGAGCGCGTACGGATCCTTCGATTAAATCTCGATGCAAATCCGATTGGTTCGAATAACGTATTAGAATCTCCTTAGTATCCTCATCCTCCGGATCATACTCCTCCGCCTTCCCCCGCTTCGTATGATAGTCCTGCCAATCAAAAACGAATACAGTTTTGAAGATTCTTGAAAGAATTTGAGACGAGCCTAGTTCTGCTTCCGACAGGCCCATTTCCTCCGACTCGTCAAGCAATTGGTATGTCCATCGAGGAACCGTTTTCTCAATTTCTTCTAGGTCAAGTCCCTCCTTTGTGTTTTTTTGAATTGTTTGCTCCTTTGGTTCAGTTGTATGAATTGTTTGCTCCTTTGGTTCAGTTGTACTTGTATCGAAGAAATATTGCACTTGATTTTCCGAATCCATTTTTCCTTCGTCTGAGAATACTGATTGTGCCTCAAATGTATCTAGTTTTTGTTCAAATTCTTGGTAATCAGGGAAAAATTCTTGGTAATCAGGGAAAAGGCTACCATAAAACTTGTTTATCCACACTATTTCCTTGGAATCCCCTGGAGGGGTAATTAAAGAATCATTTTCCTTCTCATTTTCCTTCTCATTTTCCTTCTCATTTTTCTTCTCATTTTCCTTCTCATTTTTCTTCTCATTTTCCTTCTCATTTTTCTTCTCATTTTCCTTCTCATTTTTCTTTTCCTTCTCTTTTTCCTTCTTAACGCTTGGGGGTAATTCGGGGATTGTTCCGCGAAAAGGCCCATTCAAAAAAGAATCGTACCTTTTAGGCAAGCATTCTTGTGCAGTCTCATCGTTACATAATCGAGTCCTTTTTTCGAGTACATCCAGATCAAGAGACCCCCTTTCTAGAGCGTCAATTCGATGGAAAAGTTCGTTGCTCAGGCTATTTCTTTTTTGTTCATTGGTATAAATCCAATGATTATCCAATTCATCAGAGGGGAGTTTTTCGGGTGTGTCCAAAAACCCCTTTCTTTCTATCATTTCAAAAAAGGTTGACAAACTTGGCGGATATGTAAAAGAGATTCTTTGTTTTCCATCACTTTGGCCTGTATCAAAAAAATAGTCTGACATTTCCGTTCTTAGAGCCTTTTGAAATCCATCCATTTTTATATATCGCACTGGTCGATTCCATCGGTTATAGTCGAAAAGAAAAGTCACAAGAGGCATTTCTGAGAAGAAGTCTTTCTTTTCTTTCGGTTTTTCATCTAGGTTGTTCGAATCTTCTGAAAAAGGGGAAAGGTCTGCCTCGGCGGAGCCTTCTTGCCCCTGTTTGTAAGTTGTGTCTATTTCTACATCTACATTTGTTTCGTCCGCACTTTGGGCCTTTTCCGCGTTTTTTTTTTCTTTCTTTTTGATGATATCCTCAATCCTAATAAGTGACGGAATTCTACCGGAATAGTGGAAGCAGCAGAGAAATAATAGAATGGTAAAGATTCGCTCCAGAGAATTTCGAAAGTCTGCCGCACGGTACCTATTCAATCTAATAGAACTATTTTGCCGTATCCAGAATACTACCAAGTCAAACCCTTTCATGCACAAAATGTGACCAATGAACCAACCAACAAAACTACTTGTTAAAAATAACATCTTGTTGTTGCATCGAAACATATAAATACTGATTACTCGGGGTAAGGTCGAACTCGGCAAAACGAAATGGTTGAATAGTGGAAAAATGATATTAGTAAGGAATACATATTGAGTATATAAATTACGCATTCCATTTCGAGTGGTCGCTACCGAATCAAAAAAGTCTTTGTCATTGCGCCAAAAGATATAAACCCAAAAATAGAGTACCCTTAGGAAAGTTATTCTATGCGGTGTACCCAATGCTAGATGGAGAGGTGCATAATAAATCGATATGAACCGAATGAGCTGCCCCATCAGAAAACCAGTTGTTGCGGATACATCCTTCTCGCTTCCTTTTTCCATAACCCGAGCTCGGAGAAGCAAGAGATATGAGGGCCCTATGGTACCTGCGGTCAGAAATCCATAAAAGAGTCCGGCCACAACGACTGAATTGGTTATCTGTATACAGAAACGAACTAGAGTAGCTAATTGAAACAATTGGAACATTTCATTGACCTCCTGGGGTGCTCTTTTTTGACTTTTCCATTCCAAGGAAAACCCTTTTGAATTTGAGTATGGAAATCGAATCGAGAGAATCGAATATCGAAAAAGACAGTCCTGAGACTTTCCTCTCAATACTTCCACGTGTCTTTCTTCAATCAAATCCGTGTTAGGTTATATACGGATATAGATTATCGAAGAAAAGAAACGAAGGAAGGCGAAAAAAACAAGAACTTGGGGCTCCAACGACTCAACCAAAAGGATGCAAAATCCAACGGCTGAACCAAATGAGAAATTTCGTCAATCCCCATAGAAGTTTGACGAAAAAAAAGAATAGATATAGAAAAATTCCCAATTCCAAAAGCATCTCACAGACTCGAAAGAATTGGACAATTCGGGGTTTCCACCATTGGATTACGGAAGAAATCAACCCCAACTCATAATGGAATCCTATTCCTCGCGAATAGAGATACCTTTTCTATTGCAAATACAGCAAATGGAGGCGTTTCCCCCAAGAAAAGCGGTCAATTAGGGTTTCGACGTTACTCAAAGCCTCTACAAGTTTAAACCCGAACCAAAAGATAGACCGCAGAAAAAGCAGCAAAATTATTAGTTTCATGTGTCTCCTGTCTCCTGGGAGAGCTTAAAGTTGATTAGGAATCATGTCTATATTCTATTATATATTTCGCTAAAAGTCAATAGGCCAGGCTTTTAGCGAACCATTGTTGATAAAAAAAAAGGAAACAATAAATGATCAAAAAACATACTCGAACAGTCAAAATCTTTACTTAGAATCATGCTTTGCACAAATAAATCCACGCTTTTCTTTGAGTATTTTTGGGATCGGTTCTTCCGAATTCCCATTTTTTAGCTGCTGCACAGCTCCTTATTTGCGTGGGGGCCATAAATGTGTTATGTTAATCGTATTCGCTGTGATGTTCATGAATGACTCAGAATATGACAAGGATTTCGGTCTTTGGACCGTTGGAGAAGGAGTCACTTCCCTGGTTTGTACAAGTCTTTTTGTTTCACTAATTACTACTGTCCCAGAGACTTTTTGGTACGGTATTATTTGGACTACAAGATCAAACCAGATTGTAGAGCAGGATTTTGTAAATAATGGTCAACAAATTGGGACTCATTTATCAACCGATTTTTTTCTTCCCTTTGAACTCAGTTCTATCATTCTTTTAGTTGCCTTAATAGGTGCAATTGTTATGGCCCGTCAGTAATAAAAAGAACGACTTCGAATGAAAGAGTTCTGTCCTCTCAAAAGCCTTCCTTCTTATCACACCCATTTTCCTTCCCTTCCATTTTTCTATTTTTCATGGATCAAATGGAAATGGTTTTCGTTCAATCTATTCTAGTACCAATACCTTCCTTTGTTCTGGACTTGTGAGATTCGAGTCAATAAAATGGATTAAGGCGGCGTTTTTGTTCCTATTGAAAGCAAATCAATCCAGATTGATGAGGGGTTGGTCAATGATGCTTGAACATGAACTTGTTTTGAGTGCCTTTTTCTTTTCGATCGGTATTTATGGATTGATCACAAGTCGAAATAGGGTTAGGGCACTTATGTGTCTTGAGCTTATACTGAATGCGGTTAATTTGAATTTCGTAACATTTTCTGATTTCTTTGAGAGTCGCCAATGAAAAGGAGACATTTTCGCGATTTTTGTGATAGCTATTGCAGGCGCTGAAGCCGCTATTGGACCTGCGATTGTTTCGTCAATTCATCGTAACCGAAAATCCACTCGTATCAATCAATCGAACTTGCTGAATAAATAGCGGGAATCATCTAACTACTGAATCGAATATTCACCAATTCAAATTGGTATGTACGATAGAAACAAACATAGTCCCATGTTTACTAAAACGTAATAAATCAAAGTATCTTGGACCGCTCTCATGAGCAGATCCAGAAGTCGATTGATTCGAAATCGATTCTGGTAAACCCTCGATTCGTCTGGTGTCTACCATATCATATAGGATTCCTTTATGATTTTACTAGATCGAAACTTTATGATGTTCAAAAAGTGGATAGATACCATGTCACATTCAGTAAAGATTTATGATACATGTATAGGGTGTACTCAATGTGTGCGAGCCTGCCCCACAGATGTATTAGAAATGATACCTTGGGACGGATGTAAAGCTAAGCAAATTGCTTCTGCCCCAAGAACAGAAGACTGTGTAGGTTGTAAGAGGTGTGAATCCGCTTGTCCAACAGATTTCTTGAGTGTCCGGGTTTATTTATGGCATGAGACAACGCGAAGCATGGGGCTAGCTTATTGATACGTTCTAGAAAACTCTACTTGAACCCATTTTTTTCTCCTTACCGCCAAAAACCCGTACTCGATCCAAAAGATTATTTCGAGCACGGGTTTTTTGGTCAAAGTGGATCTTGTCTTTCCCACGAATTCTTTTCCTTGGTTAACAATAATTGTGAGGGTTCCTATATCTGCAGGTTCTTCTATTTTCTTTTTTCCTCATAGGGGAAATAAGAGGATTCGGTGGTATACTCTCTCTATATGCACAATAGACCTACTTCTAACGACCTATGCATTCTGTTATCATTTCCAATTTGACGATCCCTTAATCCAATTCGAACAGGATTTTCGATGGATCCATTTTTTGGATTTTCACTGGAGACTTGGAATCGATGGAATTTCCATAGGACCCGTTTTCCTGACGGGATTCATCACTACTTTAGCGACTTTAGCGGCTCGGCCAGTGACTCGGGATTCACGATTGTTCCATTTTCGGATGTTAGCAATGTACAGCGGCCAAATAGGATCATTTTCTTCTCGAAATCTTTGACTTTTTTTGATTTTATCATGTGGGAGTTCGAATGAATTTCTGTTTACCTACTTCTATCCATGTGGGGAGGAAAGAAACGTTTGTACTCAGCTACAAAGTTTCTTTTGTACACTGTGGGGGGTTCCGTTTTTCTAGTAATGGGAGTTCTGGGCATGGGTTTCTATGGTTCCAACGAAGCAACCTTACATTTTGAAACCTCAGCGAATCAATCGTATCCGGTGGCATTGGAAATACTATTCGATTTTGGATTTCTTATTACTTATGCTGTCAAATCACCGATTCTACCCTTCCATACATGGTTCCCAGATACCCATGGGGAGGCACATTACAGTACGTGTATGCTTCTAGCCGGAATCTTATTCAAAATGGGAGCGTATGGATTGGTTCGGATCAATATGGAATTCTTACCCCACGCTCATTCTCTATTTTCTCCCTGGTTGATGATACTAGGTACAGTTCAAATAATCTATGCAGCTTCAACATCTCCTGGCCAACGCAATTTCAAAAAGAGAATAGCGTATTCTTCTGTATCTCATATGGGTTTTACAATTCTAGGAATTGGTTCTATAACCGATACAGGACTAAATGGAGCCATCTTACAAATCATTTCTCACGGATTTCTTGGTGGTGCGCTTTTTTTCTTGGCAGGAACGAGTTACGATAGAATACGTCTTGTTTATCTCGACGAAATAGGCGGAATAGCTATCCCAATGCCGAAACTATTTACAATGTTCAGTAGCTTCTCGATGGCTTCTCTTGCATTGCCGGGAATGAGTGGTTTTGTTGCCGAATTGGGAGTCTTTTTTGGAAGAATTACCAGCCCAAAATCTCTTTGAATGCCAAAAAGACTCATGACTTTTGGCATGGCAATTGGAATGATAGTAACTCCTATTTATTCATTATCTATGTCACGTCAGATGTTCTATGGATACAAGCAATTTCCAGCCCCAAACTCTTCTTTTTTGGATTCTGGACCACGAGAACTTTTTGTTTCGATCTGTATCTTTCTACCCGTAATAGGGATTGGTATTTCTCCGGATTTCCTTCTCTCACTATCCGTTGACAAGGTAGAAGCTCTCCTATCTAATTCCTTTTATAGATAAGATAGTTTTCATGAATAAGATAGAAAATAATGCTATGATTTCAAAAACCACTCGCTGGACAATGAAAAAAAAAGAAGTCTTCTTTTTCCTTATCTTAAGGAAAAAGAAAATGAAGTCCATTCGAATCAGATACGTTTGGAGTTTTTGAGAACCATTTGAATCCAGTAGTGATTCAAATGGTTCTCAAAAACTCACACAAACTTCAGACTATGTTCCTATAGATTGGGTCGCTTCTTCAATTCGATGGTAATGTGAATGAGCCATAACTATGGAATCCTATTCCTAATAGATTGACCCCAAAATAACATATCCAAATTATAAGAAATCCAAGAGAAGCCACAATTGCGGAATTCGTGCCTTGAACATTTTGATTTGTTCTCATATGTAAATAAATTGCAAATAGGGTCCAAGTAATAAATGCCCAAGTTTCCTTGGGATCCCAATTCCAATACGACCCCCATGCCTCATTAGCCCATACCGCGCCCGAAAGAATACCTATGGTTAAAAAGAAAAACCCTAGACTAATGACACGATAACTCCAACGATCCAATTGCTGAATCAACTGATACATGTGATAATTTCGAAATGAAAGAAAAAAAGTGTTTCGTAAAACACTGCCTCTTTCATTTGCGTATTGGATCTCATCAAAAACAAATGACCCTGTTAATAAATGATTTTGTTTGCCAAAAAGATCTATGCGTGTTCGAAATGTAATGACTAGAAGCGCTACTGAGAATAACGAGCCGCATAAAAGAGCTGCATAGCTCAATACCATCATACTTACGTGCATCATTAACCACTGAGATTGGAGAGCAGGTACTAATATTGTGGATTGATGCATTTCTGCGAAAAGACCTGAAGTAACAAAGCCTTGAGTCAAAATAGTACTTGGCGCGGTTATTGCGCTTAAATGGGTTTTTTGGTTCCTAAAATGTGGAACCCTATGAATAATGGAAAAACCCCACGAAAGAAACATTACTGATTCATAGAAATCACTTAAGGGGAAATGTCCCGAAGAAATCCAACGAGTAACTAACAATCCTGTTATACAGAAAAAGGTAACTATCATGCCTTTTTCTGAGGAATTATAGAGTCCTAGCGTTTCGTAGACTAATAATAAGGTTAGTAAATAAATACTAATTACAATTGAAACGATCGAAAAAGAAATGTGAGTGAATATATGTTGTAAAGTCGAGACTATCATAAACAAATCCTAAAATAAAAAAGAAAAGGGGGATCCTTCAAGACTAGAATGGAAATCCGGAATTCCATTCATTATAGGATTTATTGTATCTCTTTTCGAAGATGCCGCCACTCGGACTCGAACCGAGATGCTCTAGCACTGCTTCCTAAGAGCAGCGTGTCTACCAATTTCACCATAGCGGCTTACTCGAAACCATAATAGCCCATCCCTATTCAATCGTCGAGATTCTAAGGAGTCAATTCAATCACATCTTTTTTAGGGAATCTGAGAATCAATGAAAAAACACTCGTTTCAATTACTAATTGAACGTTCCACAATCATTAGTATTGTGGGATCGTAGGGTGTTAGGTTTCACTTTCACAAAGAGCTTTCCATTGGTTTCACTTCGCCTGGAATGGAAATGCAGCAGTTGGAACTAGAGAATTCTGTCCTCTATCCAGGCATAGAACTAAAAGGTTTCAATCTTTCTCGGAATTTTAGCGTACTTCAAAAAAAAAAAAGATTCTATCTATATTTCGAAAGAAAAGAAAGCTCTCAAGATCTATATCTCTATATAGATATAGATCTTGATGGATTCCACAGCCCAAATATAGGACCCTTATTTGGACTCCATATTAGGAATCCATAATCCAAAAAAATCCTTCCTAAAGGAAAAAGAAGACTTTTCTTTTAGTTAGTGTATTATGAAAAGTGACTCGATGAGGAAAATGACAACCCCCATCTCACAAATTCGAAAAACCTACTAAAAAGAAAGCGAAAACTTTGTATCTTGTCCTTCACTACTTCGTCCAAAAATGGAGAATACAGTAAGCGGAGGACTTCTGCTTCTACATACCGCAATAACCAGTCCCGTCTCGTATTGATCCGTTGAAAAGAAAAATATGAGTTAATGGGAATCCTTCATTTGAAAAATGACAATACCATTCAGGGAGTCATATTCATTCAGATTCTTCGAATTTCCAAATCCAAGACTTGGTTCTTTTTTTTTTCTTTGAATTTCCAAATCCAAGACTTGGTTCTTTTTTTTTCTTTGAATTTCCAAATCCAAGACTTGGTTCTTTTTTTTCTTTTGTCGTACAAAATTTCGCATTCCCGGTAGAAAGAGATTTCGCTAATGACAATGCTTTTCTCGCTGCCCAATACCCCTTTCTTTTCCAAAGATTTTTACGAATACGCTTTTTTGACAGAGAAGTACGTTTCTTTGGAACCGCCATTCAAAAATCAAGAGGTTGCTCATTGTTTAGAGTTGGATGTGAAAGACATGTCTTGTTCGGATTATTCTTTTTATTTTATTCTATTTATTCCCTAGATGAGACTTCCTTGATAACATACAATAGAGATACGCGTGCCTCGCATAGAATATTCCTAGGTAAAAAATGGGATAGGTTCTTTTTGATTTTAGGGGAACCTTTTTTACAACATACACTATCCGAAGAAAGAAGAATTCCGACTGATTGGTACCTTTCTATCCGAACCCCCATTCGAATCTATATCATAAGAGAGGTTTTCGAATTCCCCCTAAATACTTAGTTCCACTCTAGCTCGTCCGGGGTCGCCGGGGAGCTCGCGTCCTGCCCCCGCAGCGCTGGATTCTCCTTCTCCTGGCGCAGTGAGCCGGTTTCTTGAACCTGAAGACGCGCCTTTATTGGGCTTCCTCGTGGAGCCGCAGGGTGATTGACCTTTGGCTCAACTTAACCCCGGGAATTTGACTGCTCCTGCGGAGGGAATAGCAGCAGCCTTCTGGGCCCTCTCTAGTAACTCGGCCTTCTCTTTTTCTAAGACGGAAATCGATTCCTCCCATTTTTTTTTTTCGGCGGTTGAGCTCGCTTGTCAACTAGTCATCCCTTCTTTTCACTAAATCACTCGGGCGCTCGACCCGCTTTAAGGAGGAAAGTCGTGCGTTTAGCAGGGTATATCCTTTGTGTAGTTTGGTAGATAGTTCTATGAATTCGAATTGGTTTGCTGACACTTGGTCAGTCTTAGTTTTGATTTCCAGATCTATCTCCTCGAGTTGAGTCGCCATGAGTTCAGTCTCCGCGAGTTCACCCTCTTCCATCTCACCCTCCTTCATTTCAGTCTCTTCCATCTCACCCTCCTCCATTTAGGTCGGAAGATCCCGAACCCAAATAGTCGCTGCAGGACGCGGCGGATTCGAAGAATCTTTCGGGAAGAAAAAACCCCAAAAGAAATTCACACTACCAAAGAACCCCCAACACAAGACGGCCCCTCTAAGAAAGAGAAATCACAGAGTTTTCAACATGGTCATTTTTTTTTTCACTCTTGAGCCGAAGCTCCCTAGAGAATGAAAATGGTTAATGAGATTAAGGTTGAAATATCATAACCCGGTGAATTCCATAATTTCGAATTTTATGGATCCTGTGTGTGATTGATTGAATGTTTGTTTCTCTTTTCGATCTGTCTCAGATCAAAAGAGATTTTTGTGGTTAGTATCTATCTATTTTATAGAAATAGATAGACCTCTTTCCGTTTTGGATCATGGATAAACAGATCTATTTATCCATGAGAAAATCATACCTCGCCAATACAATACAATATACAATATTGTCAACATGCCAATAGGAAGGTTGCAACCACCAAAATGGCAGAAAACCAAAAAGATTCGCCCTTTCTTTAGTATCTCGCTAAATAAAAGGGCGAATAAGAACGAAAAAAAGCTCACAAATACCCGCAGAGACAGGGGGGAAGAAATCCCCCCCCTTTCATAGATCAAATCCGTTTTTTTCCTTTTTGCCCTTTCTCGGATTTGATGGAGGTTTCGGCTCCCTTTTCGGGGGGAAGAAAAGCCCCCAAAGGCAAATAAGAGCATTTAAGGACTTGAATATTGACGCTATAGATCGCGCCATGTTGTCAATGTCAAACATGGTTACCAGATCTGGGTAAACCGAGAAGATAAAACGAAAGAGACCCTTGTAGATTCGGAAGCTTTTCACCAAACTTGAACCGCAGCCGTCAAGAACACCCTTTTGTAACTAACAGCCAGTATCATTTTCTTCAGTTGACTGAAGGCTCTTTTAAGTCGTGTCATTGGGTTCTCCTTTTCAGATTTCAACTACAATAAT